CATAAATATGAATCAGAAATATACAGAAAGATACGGAAATATCCATTTCATGTTAAAACAGATCCTTTATTTTTACATGGCCCTTCTTTGAGAAATTTTATAAAAGAAAGATTATCCTTGTCTCTGTTTATGTCTCGGATTGGAACAAATCACTCTAATTCGTCCGCGCCTACGGATCAGTCGACATTTTTCACAAATTTTACGAACGGAAGCTCTTATTTTCATATTTCTCACTCCTTACCTCAATTTTGAATCTATTCTTTGGAAGAAAATAAGTCTCTTGTATTTAATTTTTTAGCTTCGAGTTGTATCTCTCGCCAAAGGAATGTTTTCAAAAATCATCTAATCGCTCGAATCTTTGTTGCGGAGTCTATAAATTATACGTCCTCTAGTTGAATCATACCGACTTATTTTTATTTTGACTCTATCTCCCGGCAGTATCCGTATCAAACTGCGTCGGATCCTCCCTGAAATATAACCTAGAATTAGATCTTCATTATCTAAATGGACCCGGGACGTTGGGAAGTGATTCAGTAATTAAACCTTCATGAATCCATTTTTGTTCTTTCATCCAGGTAACCCCTTGAAATATCATCAACGAATGGAGGAAGAGTTATATAACTTACTTTTCCTCTCTATTTCACAAATTGGAAGTTAGAGATCAAATTAGGATACCGGAGGAAGATTACCATATATAGCACAAAATTTCTCCTCCCATTTTTTCTAGTCTAGCTTCTCGATCTGTCATTATGCCTCGAGAAGTGGAAAGAATTACAATTCCCATTCCACCTAAAATCTTAGGAATTTTTTGATAGTTGGAATAGATTCGTAGACCAGGTCGACTGATACGTTTTAAAATAGTTCTATATATTCCTTTCCTAGTCCTTCTATGGCGCAAGGTTGAAACCAAGAAATCTTTGTTACTTTCCTGATGTTTCCGAACGTTTTCAATAAAACCTTCTCGTAGGAGTATTTTAACAATGTTTTCGGTGATATTAGTGGATGCTATTCGAACCGTTCCATTTTTACTCATGTCAGCATTTCTTATAGAAGTTATTATATCAGCAATAGCGTCTCTGCCCATGACGAATTCTAATTATTGGTGCTTCTTAATTTTGATATAATCAACATGTTTTTTTATTTTGAATTATTCAATTATTAATTATTAAAAGTATATGCGTGAAACACAATCCACTAATTTAATCCATTTCAGATATCCTACTATAACTATATCATAGTTTCATCTACTAGTATTTATAATACTTCAGGAGCTAATGAAACTATTTTAGTAAAATTCAACTGTCTCAATTCCCGAGCAATCGCGCCAAAAACTCGAGTTCCTTTTGGATTTCCTTCTTGATCAATGACAACCGCAGCATTGTCATCATATCGTATTATCATACCGTTGTCACGTTTGAGTTCTTTACATGTACGTACAATTACAGCTCTAATTACTTCTGATCTTTCTAGAGGCATATTGGGCACTGCTTCTTTGATTACAGCAACAATAACGTCACCAATATGAGCATATCGATGATTACCGGCTCCTATGATTCGAATACACATCAATTCTCGAGCTCCGCTGTTATCTGCTACATTCAAAAGGGTCTGAGGTTGAATCATATCATTTTTATTTGAATCTGTTATTTCAATGCAAAGAATGAGGAAAAAAAGAAATAGTGTTTGTCTAGAAATAAATAAACCCGCGGTTGTTTTTTCATCCTCAATACCCCTTTTGTTTATCTTTAGTTCTATATCCCTATCCTGAAATAATAAATTGAGTTCGTATAGGCATTTTGCACGCAGCTATCTCAATAGCTGCTCTGGCTACAGTTTCTGATACTCCACCCATTTCATAAAGTATTCGGCCTGGTTTAACAACGGATACCCAATATTCGGGAGATCCTTTCCCCGAACCCATACGTGTTTCCGTGGGTCTTATTGTAACAGGTTTGTCTGGAAATATACGTACCCATATTTTTCCACCACGACGCGCATATCGTGTCATTGCTCTTCGCCCTGCTTCTATTTGTCTAGCTGTGATCCAAGCGGGTTCAAGTGCCTGAAGAGCGTATCTGCCGAAACAAATATGATTGCCCCGACAAGATATTCCCTTCATTCTTCCTCTATGGTGCTTACGAAATCTAGTTCTTTTAGGGTTATAGTTGATGGTTTTTTCTTAATCCCACCTCTACTACAGAACCGGACATGAGAGTTTCCTCTCATCCAGCTCCTCGCGAATGAAAAGATTCGATACGGATACACATCCATTTAATAATTAGTACACTAAACTAAGTAATGGGATTTATTGATATTTCATTTATTACATAGGAAGCTCCATATATGGCTAGATGTGTATATTTATAGATAAAGATAATGCTTATTTTTTATAACGAATCCCTATTTTTTTTTATTTTACTCTTATCGAGTCAAGACAATATTGTATTGTAATACAATAAATAAATAAAATAAATAAGGGTTTCGCGGGCGGATATTGACTCTTTCCTGCTTCATTCGTAGGATCAATCCATGACCTCTCAGAGTAAATCAATTTGTTCTTGGTTCGTTCCGCCATCCCGCCCGATGAATCATTAGGATTCATTTTTATTTTCTATTTTATTTATATTTTCATAGTTGAATCTTATATAGTCACAGGTTTCGTCGTTCCTATAGCTTCTCTATTAATGGTTAGGCCTGAACTCTGCAACGGAGCTCCCAACAAAATTTGTTCCCGAGTCAATCTCCTCAGTTTCTATTAACCCAGGGCTCTTTATTATTTATATTATACTTTATTATTTGTATTATTATATATATTAATATTAATGCTTTATCACACTGCCTTTTATGAGGTGATTCATAGACCATACATATTGGAATCATCTATCATTGATATTTTTGTTCTCTCTTTCTATCACCTTTCCATTTATCCGCATCCCTTTATTTTTTTTTTTTCTTCAAAATCCATAATCAGATTTGTTTTTTATGAAAATTTCAGTTGTTACAACTATATGATTGATTCAGTCATTCAGTCATATAGTGACTGTTTCTTGGGATCTCGACAATACGAAGCAATAAGTTGGTTATTAGTTTTTCGTTTATTTTATTATTTTATATAGTTATTAAGTTTATAGTGGAGGTCAGTCTTTTTTTTTTTTTGAAGCCCAGCTTTAAACTCTAAAGAAAAAACTAACGAGTCACACACTAAGCATAGCAATTATATCAAAAGTAAGATTAATCTATTTTTTATTCAACCTTATAGAATTAGAATTGTTTATTTTTGTTTGATTTAACGGAAAAAGGAAAAAAAACAGAAATAGTTTCTAATTTTTTGTTCTATCACTGGACAGAATGTCAAGATAAAAAAAGGTCTATTATTCCTCGTTCACAAATATCCAAATTTTTAGGCCTAATACTCCATGGATAGTTCGAATTGTATAGGAACAATGATCAATTTTAGCACGAATTGTTTGTAGAGGAACCCTACCTTCTCTGATCCATTCGACACGTGCAATTTCTTTTCCGTCGATACGCCCTGCAATTTGTATTTGAATTCCCTTTGTATCTGTTTGTTCAGTTAATTCAATAGCTCTTTTCATTGCCTTTCGAAACGAAACTCTATTTCTTAATTGTGAAGCCATATATTCTGCAAGAATATTAGGGTGTCCATAAGGTCTTTCAATTCTTGTGATAGCAATATTGAGTCTTCGGTTCACAGAATGAAACTCTTTTTGTACATTCATCTGTAATTCTTCGATCCCTCGCGTTCGGCCCTCTATTAATAAATTTGGAAATCCAATATAGATTATGACCTGGATCAAATCGATTCTTTTTTGAATTTCTATTCGTGCAATTCCAATTCCTTCGAAACCTGGGGATATTCTCTTATTTTTTTGTACATAGTTCTTGATACAATTCCGTATTTTCTCATCTTCTTGTAGACCTACAGAAAAATTTTTTGGTTGTGCGAACCAAAAGGAATGATGATTTTGGGTTGTACCGAGTCTGAAACCAAGTGGATTTATTTTTTGTCCCATATTTTTTTATTATATTATCTTTTCATCCATTTTTTTTCTAAAGATTCATCTAAATTTTAGATTTATCTTTTAATACAATTGTTATATGACAAGTGGGTCTTTTTATCGGATAACTACGTCCTCTAGCCCTGGGTCTTAACTTTTTCACAAAGGGACCCCCATTGACTTCGGCTTTACTAATGAATGAATCAGCTTCGTTCAAACCCATATTATGATTAGCATTTGCTGCTGCAGAATAAACCAATTTTAAAATGGGATAAGATGCTCGATAAGGCATGAGTTCCAGTATCATAAGTGTTTCCTCATAAGAACGCCCGCGAATCTGATCAATTACTCTTCGCGCTTTGAAAACAGACATAGATATATGTTTAGCTAAAACTTTTACTTCTCTACCCGAATTTGAGTTCTTTATCATAAGGTTTCTCCCCCGCCAATGAATGATCTTTTTTTCCAAATTAATTAACGACGAGATTTATTATCGTTTCTCGCATGTCTCGCGAAAGTCAGAGTAGGCGCGAATTCTCCCAATTTGTGACCTACCATACGATCTGTTATATAAATAGGTAAATGTTCTTTTCCATTATGAACAGCGATTGTATGGCCAATCATTTTGGGTATAATGGTAGATGCCCGAGACCAAGTTACTATTATTTCTTTCTCCTCCCTCATGTTGAGTTTTTCAATTTTTCTCGATAAATGATTAGCTACAAAAGGATTTTTTTTTAGTGAACGTGTCACAGCCGATTACTCCTTTTTTTTACATTTTAAAGATTGGCATTCTATGTCCAATAGAATATCTCGATCTAAGTATGAAGGTAAGAATAAATACAATAATGATGAATGGAAAAAAGAGAAAATCCTTTAGCTGGATAAGGGGCGGATGTAGCCAAGTGGATCAAGGCAGTGGATTGTGAATCCACCATGCGCGGGTTCAATTCCCGTCGTTCGCCCATCACATTATTTCAA